AAATATTTATATATTTATTATTATTAATATATTATTAGATTCTAAATTTTTTTCCTACTTATACTTATATGTATAAGTATATAAATATAAATTTTATTTTTTATTTATATTAAATATAAATAAATAAGTACTGATTTAGCATTTTTGGTATTATATACGAATTCTTTTTATATATTTATAGTTTATATATTTATATATCTGTATACAATATATGATTTTTTATTTGTGTTATATAAATTTTTATATTATAATATATATATAAATGATATATGTATATAAACGACATATGTATGTGAAATTAATTAGTATAATATAAATATGTATGAAAAATAAAAAAAAAAATAATAATAATGAAAATAATAAAAAGAAAACAAGGTATATTTTTACAAACTCAAAAAATAAATTAATAAGAAGATTAATACATAAGATAAATACAAGAATAGATAAGACGAGATTCGTCCACCCCCTAGATATTTGATCCCTTCACCCATAAAGAAACTATAAACCCCAACGCTATTTGTAATTCCATCAATTATGCATCTATCAAAAAAATGAATTAGTTTAGCTAATCCTCTTATACTCCTGGTTAAAGCCCTTGTGTAAAAAAAGTCTACATAACCACGATTATATGACCAATTGTATATAACATTTACTATTTTGTCTAAATAAATTCTTTTAGGACCCATTTTAACAAATAAATTAATTAAGTCCAAATTTTTGAAAGATGAATAAACAGACCCATAAAAAATGGATGCTATGAATATTCCGAAAAAAGCTATACTTACTGAAGAAATTGCATTTGTCAAAAATTTATACCAATCCACGGAATAGTCCGAATTTGGATGTAAAAGATTTTTCGATGGGGTTAACCATTTCGATAATAGATCAAAATCCATTCTTCCTTGACCGAAAGGAATTCCTATGGATCCAACGAACAAAGTAAATACTACCAATACAAGCAGAGGAAATAGCATAGTATTGTCTGATTCATGGGGATATCTAGAAGTGTATTTTTTTCCAAAACGAGTACTAAAGTTTTGCATCCGATTTATTGCATTCCCATCAGCTTGATATGTATTTTTCGAAAAAAAATAAACCCTTTCATTATTATTCATTGTTGATAAAAGTAAATTTATGTTGGCCACTTTGGGTGCTTCTTTTCCCCATAAAGATATTGAATAGAATGAACTATTTTGAGTTCCACTGTAATTTTGAAAATGAACGTGTAAATATCCTTCGAAAGTAAGTAAATATACCCGAAACATATAAAATGCAGTTAACCCTGTTGTAAAACAAGCTATTATTGCAAAAATTGGTGAATACAACCAACTTTCATTAAGAATTTCATCTTTGGACCAAAAACAAGCAAGAGGTGGAATACCGCAAAGAGAAAGTGTACCTAATAAAAAGGTAGTTCTTGTAATTGGAACATATCTTGTTAAACCACCCATAAGAACCATATTCTGACTTTTCTCTGGTGAATATCCAACAATGGGTTCCATTGAATGAATAATGGATCCAGATCCCAAAAACAATAATGCTTTAGAATAGGCATGAGTGATCAAATGAAATAAAGCAGCTCGATAAGAACCTAGACCTAGGGCTAACATAATATAACCCAATTGAGACATTGTAGAATAGGCTAAACTTCTTTTGATGTCTCTTTGAGCAAGAGCCAAAGTGGCTCCTAATAGTAGTGTTATTACACCTATCAAAGAAATAAGATTCATTATGTAAGGTATGCCTGTAAAAAGAGGAAGAAGTCGAGCTACAAGAAAAATTCCCGCTGCTACCATAGTAGCAGCATGTATAAGAGCTGAAATGGGAGTGGGTCCCTCCATGGCATCCGGTAACCATACGTGAAGGGGGAATTGTGCAGATTTCACAATTGCACCGACGAATAATAGTGAGGCGCACAGAGTAGCAAATAAAGAATTGACCCCATTATTATGGATCAACTTATTAAATGTTTCGAACAAATCCCGAAATTCTAAACTACCAGTTATCCAATAAAAACCTAAGATTCCTAATAATAAACCAAAATCCCCTACACGATTAGTTAGAAAAGCTTTTTGACAAGCACTTGCTGCAATTGGTCGTGTGAACCAAAAACCTATTAATAAATACGAACACATTCCCACCAGTTCCCAAAAAATATGAATTTGTATCAAATTGGAACTAGTAACTAATCCCAACATTGAAGCATTGGAAAAACTCATATAAGCAAAAAATCTCAAATATCCTTGATCATGAGACATATAATTGTCACTATAAATAAGAACCATGATTCCTACAGTAGTGATTAATATTGACATAATAGAAGTAAGCGGATCTATCAAGTATCCAAATTCTAAGGAAAAATCATTATTGATGGTCCAAGACCACAGATATTGATAAATAAAACTTCCATTTATTTGTTGACTAGACAGGTTGGCCGAAAAAGCCATAGCTATACTTAGTAGTAAAACACTAGGAAAAGCCCACATACGACGAGTATTTTTTGTTGCTGTCGGAACAAGCAGAAGTCCAAATCCTATTGACATGGTAACAGGGAGTGGAAGGAAAGGTATTATCCATGCATATTGATATGTATGTTCCATAAGAAAACAAATTTTTAATTTTTTTTTTATTCTTATTAATTTAATTGTTTCCGATTCACCAACTCTTATTTCCTTTAGAAGGAACAAGAATAAAAGAAATTAACAAAAAAAAGATATGAAAAAACTCAAATATTTTAATTATTAATTAGTCTGACTTTTCCCATATATTTTAAAATAATTAAAAAAGTTCCAATTTGTTTGATCAAATGATATGATCAAACGACTAGGTAAAAATTATTACCTAGTTATTAACTAAAGAAGATTTGTATTAAGATACAGAATCTTAATATTATATTTTATATTATTCTAATATTCTTATTCTGATAATTTATAACCATACTTTATAGTATAGTAAGGAAAAATAGTTCTACCAAAAACAGTACTTGGTTCGAATATGGATCTGTTATCCGCTAATAATCGGACTCAATAAAAAAAAGAGACCTAATTACTCTAGTTAGAATATTTTGAGTAATTACCTAATTTATTCTGGAATTGATTGATTGAATTCCAATAGAGAAGACTCATGCTTATCGTAAATCCTACTCTACTTCACTTCTTACTTGGCATAAATTACTTGGCATAGAACTGAAATAAGATATTACTAAGATTACCCTTACCAGGTAATGTCTTGTTTAACAGATTAACTACTAATCTTATTTGAATTAAAATAATGTACAGGCACTGTGAATTTGATCAATTAATAGAAAATAAAATTTACATTACTGTTTTGTTAAATTATATAATATAACAAATTTTTTATTTTTAAAATAAATATGGCATGACAATATCTGACTAAACTAAAATATGAGTTGGAAACTTTTTTTTTGATCCTTATGAACGACGATCCCATTTTTTTTTTTTTTACAAACATTGTATGTAATTATGTAATAGAGATGCTAATAAAAACATAAAAAAACATATATATATAAAAAGCATAACATAAATAAAATATATAAATAAAATATAATAAGAAAAGATTATTCTCAAAGGAAATTTTATTTTATAGTAAAGTAAGTCATAATTAATATTATATGTGATGTACACACAACAAATATATATAAATTAAATAAATATATAATTTTTATATTTTTTTTTGTTATAATATAAAGATAAAAAAATTATTCGTATGATATGAATAATTTTTATTTAAAATTTTTATCTATGGAATAAGTATAGATAATAAAAAGGCCGATTCATTTTGAACAATACATGTCTTTCACATACAACGATAAAAATTAGTAACTCTTTATTTTTAAATGGCGGTTCCAAAAAAACGTACTTCTATCTCAAAAAAACGTATTCGTAAAAATATTTGGAAGAAAAAAGGATATTTGGCCGCGTTAAAGGCTTTTTCTTTAGCTAAATCAGTGTCCACAGGACATTCAAAAAGTTTTTTTGTGCGACAAACAAGTAATAAAGTTTTGGAATAATCCGAATTAACATAGCTCTAAGAACTCAAACTTTTTGAAGTTTTTAAGATGAATAATTCGCATTAAATAATGCTAATGTTTTGGTTTCAATTCTTCAATATGAACTAGAACTAACTTAACTGTTGTGGTATGTAGAAAAAGATTTCTTCTGTCTACTCTACTGGTTCTAAGTATTATTATTTTTCTATGTTTCTCTTAAAAAAAAAATAGAAGTAATTATACACAAAGTTTCACTTTTTTTTATAATATGATAAAAAATTTGCAAGATGGTGATTTAAATTTTCCCCAACAACTAACTTTTCACAAAAAATTTATTTATAAATTTTTTTGTGAAAAGTGCAGTACAATTACAATAGAGATTGCAACCCCTTTTGTTATATATTGAGCCCAATACCGAATTGCTTTGGGAAATCTTACCATAAATTATGTACACAACAAGGAATCCAGTCATTAATAAAATTTAACGATATCAAGCTATTGAAATATTTAGGGAAATTCATTATTTTTAGTGATTAAATTGTGATACATAAAAAATCCTATTCATTTTATTTATTTTTTCATTGATAAAATGAATCTTTTAATTTTGAATCCATCAAAACTCAAATAAAATAAATGAAAAATGAATCATCAATTTTTATATCATTTTTTTATCTCATTTAATTAAATGAGATAAAAAAAAAAGAACAATCCTTAGTTCTATGCCTCAATTGAGAACAGAACCATCAAGTTCCAACCCTTACAAGAGAACCTTATTTATAGTATGTGAAAGTTTTCATTGTAAAAAAAAACTGACACCCTATCACGATACTAAGAATTATTGAATGTTCAAACAAATATAAAATATTTCAAATATAAAATCATGATTTTAAAGGGTGCTTATTCATCGATTCTAATGTTTCCTAGAAAAAAGAATATTAGTAATTCTTGAATCTAGACGATTCAAGATGAACGGACTATTATTATTTCAAGCAAGCCGCCATGGTGAAATCGGTAGACACGCTGCTCTTAGGAAGCAGTGCTAGAGCATCTCGGTTCGAGTCCGAGTGGCGGCATCCTCTAAAAAGAACATAATGGAAATGGATCCTATAATGTATTCAATTCCTGATTTGAATTCTGTAATTAGTAATTGGACTCCTTCTTTCTTTTTATGATTTTTGTAACTTTAGAACATATATTAACTCATATCTCTTTTTCGATTATTTCAATCGTAATTACGATTCATTTGATGACCTTATTAGTCCACGAAATCGTAGGATTATGTGATTCATCGGAAAAAGGGATGATAGCTACTTTTTTCTCCATAACGGGATTATTAGTCACTCGTTGGATTTATTCGGGACATTTCCCGTTAAGTAATTTATACGAATCATTAATGTTCCTTTCATGGAGTTTTGCCATTATTCATATGATTCCGTATTTTAGAAATGATAAAAATAAGAATGATTTAGGCGCAATAACCGCCCCAAGTGCTATTTTAACCCAGGGCTTTGCCACTTCGGGTCTTTTAACGGAAATGCATCAATCTCCAACATTAGTACCTGCTCTACAATCCCAATGGTTAATGATGCATGTAAGTATGATGTTATTGAGCTATGCAGCTCTTTTATTTGGATCCTTATTTTCAATTGCTCTTATAGTCATTACATTTCGAAAAAACATCGATATTTTTGGTAAAAGCAAGAATTTATTAATTAGGTCATTTTTATTTGGTGAGATCAAATACTTGAATGACAAAATAAATGTTTTAAAAAACACTTCTTTTCTTTCTTTTAGAAATTATTACAAATATCAATTGATGCAAAGATTGGATTATTGGAGTTCTCGCGTCATTAGCCTAGGGTTTACCTTTTTAACTATGGGTATTCTCTCTGGAGCAGTATGGGCTAATGAGGCATGGGGATCCTATTGGAATTGGGACCCCAAGGAAACTTGGGCGTTTATTACTTGGACCATATACGCGATTTATTCACATACTAGAACAAACCAAAGCTTGCAAGGTTTGCATTCGGCAATTGTGGCTTCTATGGGATTTCTTATAATTTGGATATGCTATTTTGGGGTCAATCTATTAGGAATAGGACTACACAGTTATGGTTCATTCACATTAACATCTAATTGAATAAACTACCGGAAAAAAAAAATAAATAAGAACATCGTTCCGCGGATAATGAAAGCTTGTGCGAGTTTTTGAGAACCGTTTGACTCCTGGACCAGGAGTCAAACGGTTCTCAAAAACTCGAGATGCAATACATCTCATTACAATTTGAATTCACTTCATTTTTTTGTACATTGTACAGCGAATGGTTATTTGATTTTAAAATGACATTTTAAAATCAAATTCAAATAATAACCTTCTGCTTTATTCATGAAGACTATCTATGATAAAAATTAGATAGAATAGCTTGTACCTTGTCAACTGATAAGGAAATAACCAAATCAGGATAAATACCAATCGCTATTACGGGTAGAAAGATACAGATCGAAACAAAGAGTTCGCGCGGTCCAGAATCCATAAAAAAAGAGTTTGGAAGATTGAAAAGCTTGTATCCATAGAACATCTGGCGTAACATAGATAATGAATAAATAGGAGTTAATATCATTCCAATTGCCATTACAAAAGTAATTAGTATTTTTGGCATTAAAAGATATTTTGGGCTGGTAATCATTCCGAAAAATACTACTGATTCCGCAACAAAACCACTCATTCCTGGCAATGCAAGGGAAGCCATCGAGAAACTACTGAACATGGTAAATATTTTTGGCATTGGGACAGATATACCCCCCATTTCGTCAAGATAAACAAGACGTATTCTATCACAGCTCGTCCCCCCCAAGAAAAAAAGTGCAGCACCAATAAATCCATGAGAGAGTAATTGTAAAATGGCTCCATTAAGTCCTGTGTTGGTTATAGAACCAATTCCTATAATTGTGAAACCCATGTGAGATACGGAAGAATAAGCTATTCTCTTTTTTAAATTGCGTTGACCGAGAGAGGTTGAAGCTGCATAAATTATTTGCATCGTTCCCACTATCACCAACCATGGGGAAAATATAGAATGGGCATGGGGTAATAATTCCATATTGATCCGAATCAATCCATATGCTCCCATTTTTAGTAAGATTCCGGCCAAAAGCATACATGTACTGTAGTGTGCTTCCCCATGGGTATCTGGTAACCATGTATGTAGGGGTATAATTGGTAATTTGACAGCATAAGCAATAAGGAACCCAAAATATAATATTATTTCCAATGCCATGGGATACGATTGATTAGCTAATGTTTCAAAATTTAATGTTGGTTCATTGGAACCATATAAACCCATACCTGGAACTCCTATTAAGAGAAAAATGGAACCCCCTGCAGTGTATAAAATAAACTTTGTAGCCGAGTACAGACGTTTCTTCCCTCCCCACATGGATAAAAGTAAGTAAACAGGAATTAATTCTAACTCCCACATCATAAAAAAAAGTAAAAGGTCTCGAGAAGAAAATGATCCTATTTGACCGCTGTACATTGCTAACATCAGGAAATGAAACAATCTCGAATCCCGAGTAACTGGCCAAGCCGCTAAAGTAGCTAAAGTAGTGATAAATCCTGTCAGTAAAATGGGTCCTATGGAAAGTCCATCGATTCCCAGTCTCCAGTGAAAATCAAAAATATTTATCCATTTATAATCCTCCTCCAATTGGATTAACGGATCATCCAATTGAAAATGATAACAGAATGCATAGGTCGTTAGAAGGAGTTCTAATAAGCATATGCTTATAGTATACCAACGAACCACCTTATTTCCTCTATGCGGGAGAAATAAAATTGAAGAACCCGCGAATATCGGCAAAACAACAATTATTGTTAACCAAGGAAAATAACTCGTGGTAAAGACAAGATACGCTTTGACCAGAAAAGAAAAACCCGTACTCAATAAAATATTTTATTTTATTCCGAGCACGGGTTTTTGTCGGTAAAGAGGAATCAAATGATTCAAGTGGAGTTTTTTGTAACGTATCAATAAGCTAGAGCCATACTGCGAGTTGTCTCATTCGATAAATAAACACGTACACTCAAAAAATCTGTTGGACAAGCGGATTCACATCTCTTACAACCTACACAGTCCTCAGTTCTTGGAGCGGAAGCAATTTGCTTAGCTTTACATCCGACCCAAGGTATCATTTCCAATACATCCGTGGGACAGGCTCGTACACATTGAGTACACCCTATACATGTATCATAAATCTTTACTGAATGCGACATTGGATATATAAATTTCAGTTTTGAACATAAAAAAATTTCGATCTGGTAAAATCAGTAGTAAATGAATCCATATATTGTAGACACCAGACGAATCGGTGGTTTACCAGAATTTTTTAATTTTTAATTAATCTACTTCTGGATCTGTTCATGAGAAAAGGACCAAGAGGCTTTTATTTTTGTTTCAGCAAACATGGTGATATGAGTCGTCCATGCTAACTAATAAATAAAAATTTGTGAATTGAATATTAATTCTAATATAAATTAGATATTATAGTATTATATATTATATTATAAAATATAAAATAACAAAAAAAAAAAATAATAAAATAAATAAATATATTATATAAAATAATATATATATCATATATATAATTAATAGATCATATGTATATGATACGTATTTCATTTATATGATTACATATATGATTACTGATTATTACAATTTTTATTAACTATTATATTACGATTATTTATTCAACAAATTCGATTGATTGATACGGATTGATTTTCTGTTACGATAAATCGACGAAACAATAGCTAGCCCAATAGCTGCTTCAGCAGCTGCAATAGCTATAACAAAGATCGAAAAAATATCTCCTTTTAATTGGCGATTATCAAATAAATTAGAAAATGTTACGAGATTAATATTAACCGAATTTAGTATAAGCTCAAGACACATAAGTGCTCTAACCATGTTTCGACTTGTGATCAATCCATAAATACCGATAGAAAATAAATATGCACTCAAAAAAAGTACATGCTCGAACATCATTTACTGATTCCTCTCCTCATCAATCTCAATTCATTTCAATATGAACAACAAAACAATTCAATCAATTCGATTGGATAAAATAAAACAATTACAGGACAAAAAAATAAGGTATTGGGGCAATAGTTCGAATGAAAACCCTTGCAATATTATTTATATATGAACAATATAAATATATGAACAATATAAAAATCCATTTTTTTTTTGAAATAAAATTGAGTATAATAAGAATAACACATGACAAAACAAGACCTTATTTTTATTTTTTTATCGGGGGGGGGGGGGGGGTTCTAATTTATAATCTGTAAGTATTGTATTAATAATACTAAGTATTTATTATTGACGGGCCGTAGTAATTGCACCTATCAAGGCAACTAAAAGAATTATAGAAATAAGTTCAAATGGAAGAAAAAAATCTGTTGATAAATGAATCCCGATTTGTTGAACATTACTTATAAGGTCCTGCTCTATAATGTGGTTTGATTTTGTAGTCCAAATAATCCCGTACCATGACGTATCTGGAATAGTAGTAATTAGTGAAAAAAGAATACTTGTACAAACCAGCGAAGTGACCCCATCCCCAACAGTCCAAAGATAAAAATCGTTGGAATATTCTGAACCATTCATGAACATCACAGCAAATATGATTAAAACATTTATAGCTCCCACATAAATAAGGAGCTGCGCAGCAGCTACAAAATAGGAGTTCAATAGAATATAGAATAAGGATATACAAACAAGAACCAATCCCAAGGAAAAGGCAGAATAAATTGGATTGGTAAGTAAAACTACTCCTAGCCCCCCTAATATAAGAACTGATCCCAGAAATACTACAAGAATATCATGTATTGGTCCAGTTAAATCCATTATGTATAAAATGAGAAATAAATAAGTCGAAATATTTCATGACTTTATTGAATAGTCCAGGAAAAAGGTTACCCTATTTGTTTTTTCTTGTATATGATACGCTCCTAATTGAATTAAATCTTAATGTAGGGCAGATTTATGTAGATACAATTATTAGACTGATCCCGCTTTTTTCTTTTTTTATCCGAAAGACTATAGTAGTTGGAATTTTATATTTCGAAATCATAACGAATATAATATATAAATTAAATAAATATAAATATATTATAAATTTAAATCAAACAATAATTCTCAACAATCAATAGTTATGATTTGTAGTTATTGTCCAACCAAAATGAAAGAAGCTTGGATTTCTTATATCAAAAAAGAATCTTAGTACTTAGTAATTGGTAATCGTTCTTGAATCAAGGGGGTTATCCTTGTCTATTTTGATTTGAGTCGAATTCATAATTGTTTGAATTGTGTAATCTCCACTTACTGAGATTGGTAACCGACCCAAAGCAATTAGATTATAATTCAATTCGTGACGATCATAAGCGGAAAGTTCATATTCTTCAGTCATTGATAAACAGTTTGTTGGACAATACTCGACACAGTTACCACAAAATATACAGACTCCGAAATCAATACTATAATTAAGCAATTGTTTCTTTTTAATATATGTTTCCAATCTCCAATCTACAACGGGTAGATCTATAGGGCATACACGAACACATACTTCACAAGCAATACATTTATCGAATTCAAAGTGGATTCGACCACGGAAACGCTCTGATGTTATTAATTTTTCATAAGGATATTGAATAGTTACAGGTAAACGATTTGTGTGGGATAAGGTAATCATGAAACCTTGACCAATGTACCTTGCAGCTCGTACTGTTTGTTGACCATAATTCATGAATCCAGTCACCATAGGGAACATATTGTAGATATCTATGAAATTAATGAGTTGATGTTTCTTTCTCTTGTTTGAGAGAGGTTATGAATCCATAATATCGTTATCGTATTCTGTTATTTATAGCGAAACTAGTTGGGAAGAAGTTGTCAATAATAGATTTCCTAGAGAAATAGGTAAAAGAAATTTCCATCCAAGATTTAATAGTTGGTCCATTCTCATCCTAGGTAAAGTCCATCTTGTTGTGATAGGAATAAACAGGAACAAATAAGCTTTAGCTAATGTAATAAAGATACCAATTGTCATTCCAAAGACTCCACCCATTTTTTTTATTACGAAAAGTTCAGGAATAAATATGTACGGAATAGATAAATTCCACCCGCCTAAGTAAAGAACTGTTACAAATAACGAAGAAACTAATAAATTTAGGTAAGAAGCAACGTAAAATAAACCGTATTTGATACCTGAATATTCGGTTTGATAACCTGCTACTAATTCCTCCTCCGCTTCTGGTAAATCAAAGGGTAATCTCTCACATTCCGCTAGAGAAGAAATTATAAAAACTATAAACCCTATAGGTTGACGCCACAGATTCCACCCCAAAAAACCATATTTTGACTGTGCCTCAACTATATCAACTGTACTTGAACTGTTAGATAATTATAGTCGATGATAACATTACTGTTTCCATCGCTATTCCAGAACCGTACATGAAACCTCAGCTTCATACGGCTCCTCTATGGCCATAAATAAATGTAAGGACTAGTTCGACATTAACATTAACTTAGTATCTATTGGGGGATAGATAGAATAAGGATAGATTGGAGAGTCCCAAATTAGACCGATGGAATTCTGTCTGCTAGAATAAAAAAAGCGCTTCCGAATTGATCTCATTCCCTTAAAAAAATTTTATCTTTTCTCTTTATTCAGTAATAACTTATTCCTTCAATGAAATACTCATTGTATCAATAGAAAGTTCGACCCATATATTTTTTTTATTACGAAAAAGAATTATAAACTAGTTTCGTTCATGAATCATTATAAAAATTTCATATTTATATGGGGTAAAGAAAGAATAAATAAAGATTTATTATTATTCGTTTTTTTTTTCTTCATTATATTCCACATATATTCTATATATTGCATTTCAATTGCATTCCATTTGTTTTTTCTTTTTGTTCCTGTTCTTGTTTCTCAGAAGAAAGAGGGTACTAAAAAAAAAAAAAAGGATTAATTCGTTACTTGATAGTCATTTCTTTAATCAGTGAATAGAAGCATACTCTAGATCGGAATCGTAGGGAAGTACTGCTTGATCATTTCTACTAACTTAAAGCCCTTACTTTGATTCGTTTTATGCGTAAATACCTCTTTTGAGACCTTACATTATCTCTATGACAAATCTTTGGTGTATCTTGGTGTTCCTACCCGTCCACTCATTTTTGATTGATCCCCCATATGGTAATACATACAAGACTATAGTCGAAACTCCATACAGTTGATCTTTTGCACCCGCTTCAAGACATGATGACTAATTAAACAATCTCAACCTTGGCTTGGGGTAAACAGTTTACACTACTTATGGTTACTTCCACTTTACTCTTGTACATAGGGAATGAGATTTAATCTTCTTAACTGCGAATTTATAAGCTGTTTTGTTTCACTCATATAACTATCTGGTTTAACTCATCGACTTGAATGATGAATAAAAAAAAAAATGAATAGATCTATTCAATACATTCAACTTCTTTCCTAGAAAGAAAGGAAAGCGGTAAAAGTTCATGTTCTAACGAATCACACGTAGAGATATTGATAACACACATAGAGTTAATGGTATTTCGTAGCTAATAGATTGAGCGGCAGCTCGTAGACCACCTGAAAAGGAATATTTATTATTCGATCCATATCCTGACATAAGAAGTCCAATAGGAGCAATACTGGAAATGGCGATCCATAAAGAAACACCTATACTAAGATCAGATAAAACAAGGCGATATCCAAAAGGAATTACTAAATAACTTAGTAGAATTGATATGACCGCTATAACCGGTCCGACACTGAATAAACTAATATCTCCTCTAGATGGTAGGAGATCCTCTTTAAAAAGTAGTTTGGTTCCATCCGCGAGAGCTTGAAGAATTCCTAATGGACCGGCATATTCAGGCCCAATACGTTGTTGTATCCCTGCAGATATTTCTCTTTCTAACCACACAATTACTAGCACACCCATTATGATTCCAAATATCAGGAAAAAAATAGGGACAAAGAGCCATATAAGTTCATAGACCTCTTTTAATAATTCCGATCCAGAAAAAGAATTGATAGTTTGTACTTCTGTTGTATCAATTATCATTTCAACGATCAACTTCCCCCATAATGATATCTATACTACCTAGTATCGTCATGATATCAGCCAATTTCATTCTTTTAACTAGCTGAGGAAGAATTTGCAAATTGATGAAACCGGGCGGACGAATTTTCCATCTCCAAGGGAAAACACTCCGATCTCCTATCAGAAAAATTCCTAATTCTCCTTTTGGGGCTTCTACTCTCACATAAAGTTCTTGTTTCGACAATTCAAAATTGGGTGAAGGCTTTTTACTAATGAATCTATATTCAAAATCATTCCATTCGGAATCTTTTGCTCTATCAAAGCGTCGGACTTCTAAATTCTCATAGGGTCCTCCGGGAATTCCTTCCAGAGCCTGTTGAATAATTTTTATGGATTCCGTCATTTCACTGATTCGTACTAAATAACGAGCTAATGAATCTCCTTCTTTTTGCCATTTGACTTCCCAATCGAATTCATTGTAACACTCATAATGATCAACTTTACGAAGATCCCATTGGATTCCGGAAGCTCGTAACATTGGTCCTGATAAGCCCCAATTTATTGCTTCCTCTCCCCCAATAATACCCACTCCCTCAACTCGTTCCAAAAAAATGGGATTCCGCGTAATAAGTTTTTGATATTCCGCAACTCCTTTTAAAGAATAATCGCAGAAATCCAAACATTTCTCTATCCAGCCATAAGGTAAATCGGCAGCTACTCCTCCGATACGGAAATAATTATGCATCATTCGCATACCTGTGGCAGCTTCAAATAGATCATATATCAATTCCCTCTCTCTGAAAATATAGAAAAAGGGAGTCTGCGCACCAATATCTGCCATAAAAGGGCCAAGCCATAACAAATGAGAAGCTATACGACTCAGCTCTAGCATAATGACTCTGATATAGCTGGCTCTTCGAGGTACTTGAATATTTCCCAATTGTTCCGGTGCATTTACTGTTATTGCTTCTGTGAACATAGTAGCTAGATAATCCCAACGTGTTACATAAGGCAGATATTGTACAATTGTTCGGTTTTCTGCAATTTTTTCCATCCCTCTGTGTAAATAACCCAGTATGGGTTCACAGTCAATAACATCTTCACCATCGAGAGTAACGATCAGTCGAAGAACACCATGCATCGATGGGTGGTGAGGACCCATATTGACTATCATGAGATCTTTTCTTGTAGATGGTACAGTCATATCTTTTTTCCCTGATTCGTTTATTCCATGAAATTTATCAAAACGAGATTTATCAAAATACAAAATCTAATAAAAATAAAATTAATTCAAACGAATCTTAAAATTAACGAGTTTTTGGCTCCCGAATGTCCAACTGGTCAATTAATTTCTTATAACGCACTCTATTTTTCTTTGACAAATAAGCCAGCAGCCGTTGACGTTTTCCCAGAATTTTTCGCAGACCTCTTTGAGATAAAAAATCTTTTTTGTGCAATTCCAAATGTGAAGTAAGTCTCCGTATCTTATTGGTGAAACTGAATACTTGAAATTCGACAGATCCCTTGTTTTCTTCTTTTTCTTCTTGTGGACTAACTGAGATAAATGTATTTTTGACCATAAAGGAATTCTCTTATATTTTCTTTTTTTTTTTTATTTACTGATCAGGAAAAATAATAATGCCAGTCATTTTAATCCTGTACACACAAAAGTTGGGATTTCCTTTTATACTACTTTTTCTATCCAAATCAAATTTTTTATTTATATTTATTAATTCGATTTGGATAGAAAGGTATAATACATTTCTATTCTACATTTATGCACTCACCAAGGAGAATTATTTTTTTGTATTGTACCTAAGCTGATTCATTTCTATATTCAGTTGATAAGCCATTAAATTCAGTATCATGTATCATAATGTAATACAACATATGTGTACATCTTCCGGCTTTCATATACCAAATAGCTCGCGCGCTATATTATATATTTATTATAGAGTAAATATACCATCAATTAATTCGAAATTGTGGATACATCCGTATCCTTGACATACTGAAACGACTGCCATTATTGGTATCAAACCAATACCGATTTATACAAGCTAAATCCTCTAATCGATAATTGGGCCAAAGAAACAATTTGAATTTAATTAAATTATTTGCATCAGCATTAATATGCTTGTACTCATTCAAAAACTGCCCACAGTTCCTTACGTTATTTTCATTGTAAAATATTGGATTTCCATCCACATCCACAACATTCCCCCTCCAGGAATTGAAACAAATTAGAATTCTCAACTCTCTGCGACGTCTAGTAGATAGAATATTTTCAGGAACAAGGAAATCATAATTGTTTTTGTTTCCATTCACAAGCATACTGCTATGTCGTGCAATGGATTTATCAAAATGATTCCTCTCAACATATTTGTTTTTTATGCATCTTCTATCAGTTTGTTGCTTACTCTTATCAACCAATGAAATCCTTATGGTTTGATATATAATAAATTGTTCATTCCATTTTATAGATAGGCGAACCGGTTCAATACAAAAAATTCCCTTTTTTATCAATTCTTTAAGAGCTATATCCCTCTGCATGAACATTACATCTAGACGCATTTCTCCTCTTTGAATCGAGGATATAGCAATTTCCCTTGGATTTATCAGTCTGAGTAGGAGACAATATACCTTGATATTATTGAGCATTTTTTGATTCAAGGGATCATCCCATCTTAATTGAAAAAGGAAATGTTTTTTCAGGAAGAAATATAGTTCTGCTTCCTTGTTACTCTTGAATTGTTTTTTCTTTCTACGTTTTTTAATATCTGATCCTGTGTAATTCTTTTCAACATCTTTTTTTTTATTTTGGTTTTGTGTATCTGATCCAAGATCTGCTTGACCCAGCTGTTGTTTTTTTTTTTGTCGGTTCTGGTCCTCTAATTCAAGATATTCTTTTTTATTAGATGGTAGATGAAGATCCTTTTTTTTGTTTCCCTTGATGTTTTTATTTTGATTAATATTTTCATTTCTATTAAAATTTAAAAGAAGAAATTTTATTGGTATGATCCATGGTTTAATCTTATACGCATTATAAAGTAACCCAAATTCTGGTTCTGGTAAGAATCGAGATTCCAGATTTGATATGGGACGATATAGCCTTTCTTGATTCATTCCCATCCAATAAAAAAGTTTTTTTTTTTTATAAATCGCGAGAGAATAAATATCTTTATTATAAGATTTTTTATAATTATTAGTTATAGCTTTAGTATTTTTTTTAATCTTGGTACCAATATGCATATTGGGCCAGGTATCAATATCGATATTTTTCCTAAGACAAAAATGGAGAATTCTACAATCAAAATATTTTCTATCAAAAACTTTTTCCCTATAAATAGATTCTTCTGCTAGATAATCACTAATATCTATATCTACTCGTATATAAAATGATTCGGGTTTCCGTGTTTTCTGTGTATTGAAATTATATGGAATTTTTAGGTCTCTGTTTATTTGTAATGGTGATTCATAAATATAAATATAGGAGTCACCCCTATCCTCAGAATTCATATATTTATGTGATAAAAGATCATATCTGTAGTTTTTTTTTAATTTTTCTTTTCCATAAGAATTTTGTTTTACGTAATGAATTAAAATTAATGGGTCTTTTTCTTTTTTATATGAATCCAATATTTTTGAGTCTTTTTTTTTTATTGTACGGCGTTGATTGACTCTATTTCGCCATTTTTGCGGTACTAATGGAGACCATTTAGTCTGAGATAAATTGTATTGATAATGACCCTTTAACCAGTTTTTCCATTCATTCATTCCAGACTTATTAATTTTCTTATGCTTTGATTTAGAATCAAATATTCCTTGTGTTCCACAAAAATCCTTTATTCTATCCTTAAGAAAAAGAGAAGTTCCGTGATATTGAAGTACAGATTTCAAGTAATACTTATTATTAACTTGGGTTTGTGATAATGTGTAAAATACATATGCTTGGGACAAAGAAGATAAGTCACAATAAATATTTAAATTATTATTACTAATATTATTACTAATATTAGTATTATAAAGCGACTTTTTCATAGTCGAAATGAAGTCAATTCTGTTTTTATTTGTTTGATCAATATCAATTCCTTCTTGATTTGTTTCATCATTGTAAATGGATTTCTTGATCATTTTTTTTGTTGCTTCAAGGAAAAGTTGTGCATTGATCCTGGGAATGTTAATGGTACATAGAAAGGTATCGATGTATATTCTTTCAATGAAAGATTTTTTTAAGTAGTGTAATTTACGTATTAATCGAGTACTTTTTCTTTTGAATATTTGCCAAATATGTTTCCGCACTTCCGATTTTTTATCATCACAATTTATCTTGTTAGGGCTAATAGTTATATCTGGAGTTAGAACTATTTTTTCCTTGTCTTTTGTGCTCTGTTCTATTTGATTCCTGATTGTGGTTGTCCTATCAGCAAGATCCTTTATTTTTTTTTCTATGAGTGAATAATTTGTCCAATTCATGGATGGAATTCTAATGGTTGATTCGTGAGTAATCTTATTACTGATTGTGGAATCTTTTCCATTTTCACTCGATTCATATATTTTTACTTTACCAAATTCAAAGAATAGAATTGGGTTTATTTTATTAAGTTCTTTCATTATTCGTTTTATAACTAGAACTTTTTTGGTAACCCATCCTGTTTTTTCTTTTGAGATCTTTAGAAACCCTTTTATTTGTTTTTTAGAAAATCTTAGAACTAGAAAAAATATCTTTTCCACTTTTCTAATTTTTTTTTTTACTTCTTTCCAAATAGGTTTAAAAAAGGAAGAGCGTTTTCTAGGAGAACCAAAGGGAAGTTCAGTTTCCTTTCCCCAGACTGTTAAAAAAAAAAAATTGTCTTTTTTTTCTTTTTTTTTCACTGTATCTCCATGCTGGGATCGTACCTTAGATTTTCGCCAAGGTTTCAGACGGAAAGGAAATAAAATTTTTATCTGAATACCATCTCTTAACCAATCTTTTGGAAATTCTGTTTCTGATAATTGAACACCGTTATAGGTGCATTTAATATGCATTTCTCTATTCCAATCCTTCAAATCCTCGTACCACTCGGGGAATTGCAATAATAACATACGTCCAATATTTTTAGCTATTATCAATGAGGGCAATACGATGTATTTTCTAAGAATCGATTGGGTTACTAACATCGAACCCCTTATTGTTTGAGCAAATATAATGGTATCCCAAGTTTCTGATATTGCTATACGTTCATCTTCCTCTTTTTTTTCCTTGTTTTTTTTCCCCCTTTCCTTTGCCTCTTCCACCTCAGAATCAGAAATTTTGAATTCCGATTCTCTACCCAGAAAAATAAAAAAATGAGCTTCACGAGATAAAAAAAAAGTTTTTTCTATTTCTATTTGATCCAAAAAAAGTGGCGAATGTACATTTGCTTGAAACATTTCCCAAGTAACTGTTTTACGTCTTTGAGCACGCATGGATCCTTTGATTAGATCCCGGCGAAAATCCGATTGTTGCGAGTAACGTATCAAAGCCATCTCTTCTCCTTGATCACTATTACTAGTACTACTAATAGTATCGGTATCCTGATCCCTATCAGTATAAATTACGACACGTTTGGCTTTTCTTGAACGAATTTCATGATCTTCTGTTGACTCTTCTTCATTTTCTTCCTCTTTTTCTTCCAAATCATCGGTCAATTTGTATGACCATCGAGGAACCCTTTTTCTTATTTCTTCTATTCCAGGAAAGTTATTATTTTTATTTATAATTGTTTGCTCATTTTGATCAGCTGTAACTACATCGAATACCAATTTAAACAAATTTTCTTGATTTTCTGACAATAAATAAAATTTTTTCAAATTAAAGCTGGGTGGGTATTCCAAGGATACTTCACCAATTGAGGTTAAGGAATGACCAATATATGTCGATAATGATTCTCCATCAAACATATTCTTTTGATGTTCAAATTCTTGGTTTTTGGAATCATTAGGAAGTAGACCATGAATCTTCTTTATCCAAACTATTTCTATGGGCTTCCCTGTATCTGTAGAAGTGATTAAATTATCTCTGATTGAACGTGAATCTAATTTTTTTATTTTTCCGCGATATGGTCCGTTCAAAAAAGGATCGTACATTTTGGGTAAACATTCTTCTTCATTTTCATCATTGCATAATTTTATTCTTTTTTCGAGCACATCTAGAACAAGAGATCCCGCTTGTTTTTCTAGAGTTTTTATTCGATTTATCAATTCATTGCTCAAGTTATGCTTTTTTTGTTCATTGGTATAAACCCAATGATTATAGAGGTCCTCATGGAATAGTTTTTCTATCGTGTACAAAGACATCTTTCGTTCTATCATTTCTGAAAAAGTCGATAAACTAGGTGGATATGTAAAAGATATTCTTTGTTTTCCATCACTTGGACATGTATAAAAAAAATATTGTGACATTTCATCTCGTACAGCATTTTCAAATCGATCATTTTTTATATATCGAAATGGACGATTCCATCGTTTATAATCGAAAAGAAAAGTGACAAGCGGTTTTTCAAACCAGAAAATTTCTTTATCTTTTTTACTTTCTAATTCCAAAAGTTCTTGATCTCGATACCTATCAAGATAAGAATCTTTGTAAATGGGACTATCCTTATAGGATGTTTCTTTAAGGTAAAAGTGGACTTCATTATTTGTTTTTTCTTTGGTAGATCTCTTTTGTTTCTGTTTAGTTTCCTTCGTTTCATAAGTTGTTTCTACATTGCTTTCTTCCTCGCTTTCCGCCTTTTCTTCCGTTGCTGAGGTTTCTTTCAGTTTCTTAGTGACAATAGGCAACGGCATTCTGCCTAAATAGCAGACACAGGTGATAAATAAGAGAATACTAAAGATTCG